TAATGGAATCCCTTGTCGGCTCTCTGTGAAATACTCATTTGGCCGAGGACTTCCAAAAACATCATAAGCTAAACCCGTACTGACGAATAACCAACCCGCAATGAATAGTGAAGGTATAGTAATGCTATGAATGACCCAGTATCGAATACTAGTAATAATATCAGCAAAAGAACGTTCTCCCGTGCTTCCAGACATGCCGAGCTCCATAAATTCTTGTATGTTAAAAAAAAAAGGGGGGGGGGGGTGGCCGATTTCGTGAAAGATAGAATCAGTAAATCTAAAACTACTGCTTTTTTGTGAGATCGTCAATTGTACACCAAAGGTGTATTTAGAGTAGACCAAATCAGTATAGCTATCCTTTCTCTAACGCAGCAACGCAGTATCAATAAGTACCGAAAGGAAATGCTATATCTTCCTTGTCTATGTATAAATATACGTTTCCTTATAATTTAGAATATAAGATATAAGTAAGGTTTACATTAGCGGCTTCATCATAGTAATAGAAAGTAAAGATTTTGAATGGTATGTTATGTAAAATCTATAAATCCCCTTCGTGGTTCATATTTTTTTTTTTAGATCATGGTACAATTTTATCTTTCCAAATCTAATGGGCAATGAACCAACCTATTATATTACTGTACAGAATTCAATGAGTTCAAATTAAAAAAATAAAAGGGAATATCAAGCCCTTAGATCTATTGAAAAAAAAAATGAGAAAAATGTAGGTTATTTTCGAATTCAATTCTTTTGTTTTATTCTATTTCTATTAAAAAATTACTTAAACTTAAATAGTTTTGGAATATTGCACAAGGAATCTGTTGATTCGGAATCACAGGATCGGTCAATGGCACAGTTGATGAATCCCTTTTTCCGCCTATATTACCTATATCTATCTTTTTTTTAGTGTCCATCTATAATGACTGATGAATCAAGAATTTTCAATTGGAACTAGACTAATTCTTTCAATAAGTTTTTCTTACCATTGTATATGGATTGAAACTTAGGTAAATGTTTTATTCACATATGTAATAAAAGAACATATCTAATTTAGCTCTTTCATGCTTATTCTAACTAGTTATTTCGGTTTTTTAGTGGCTGCTTCAACTATAACTGCAGCTCTATTTATTGGTTTGAACAAGATACGACTTATCTGAAATGAATGAAATTAAATAAACAATTAAAAAAAAAAAAGCCCCCTGAATATTCATATTTCATTTCCGGTATTCTATGGTTCCTTTCCGCGTCAATTGCCAATTCCTGGTCATTGAGATTCACGGATAATTCAGATTAATATTTAGGGATAGATCTTACCTCTCTTTTTATTCCCTAAAACAAATTGAAATGATTGAAGTTTTCCTATTTGGAATCGTCTTAGGTCTAATTCCTATTACTTTAACAGGATTATTTGTAACTGCATATTTACAATACAGACGCGGTGATCAGTTGGACCTTTGATTGAGTAACTTTTCTTTTTTTAATTTGACCTCCTACAAGGAGGAGGTCAAATTAAAGTTGCAATTAAACTTTGTTTTAGTTTTGTGAAGTTATTTCATTATAATTCGACATAACATAAACGGAATCACGCTCTGTAGGATTTGAACCTACGACATCGGGTTTTGGAGACCCGCGTTCTACCGAACTGAACTAAGAGCGTTTTCTTATATCCCATAAGATTAGATTCGATTGTAAAGAAAATATTTTTTGACCCTTGGGGGGTCTTGTGTACATATAGTATGCAAAAATTATGTCCAATTTTACCCGATCTTACTCAATGAATCTCTTGTAACTGTCCATAGGAGAAAGAATAGTAGGGATGGCAGGATTTGAACCCGCGACATTTTGTACCCAAAACAAACGCGCTACCAAGCTGCGCTACATCCCTTTTTAAGATTGTTGTACAGTGTCATTGTACAAAATCCATGTCTTGTTTTCTACATCGTTCGTTTTTCACCTATTTTTCCTCTACCTTACTACCTATATAATATAAATATATACTATAAATATATACTATATAATATATATATATATATATTAGTATATTAGGTAGAATTATTAGGTAGAATTAGGTATAATGTTCTTGTCATTTTTTTTTTTTTTTTTTTTTTAGTTTCATATAATCATATGTTTAATCTAATTTTTTTATTATTTATTATTTATAATTATATTAATTTCTAATTATATATAATTATAGAAATTAATTATTAATTATATATTATATATTAATTATATAAATTATATATATATATAATTAAAAATTATAAWTAAAAAAATATATATAATATATAAATATAATTAAATATTCAAAAATAAATATGAAAATTAAAATATTAAAATGAAATAAAAAAATAATTATAAAATTATAAATAATTAATATTAAAATTAAATAATTAAAATATTTAAAATATAAAAATATATTATTAAAAATATATTATTATTATATTAATATTTACTATAACGTAATTAACTTAATATAACTAATATCTAATAACTAATATCTAACTAATATAACATAAACATATATATTATTAACATATCAACAATATATAATATATAACATAACATATATATTATTAACATATATATAATAATATAATTATATAATTAATAATAATATATATAATATAATTAATAATAATATATATAATATAATATAAATATAATTAATATAATATAAATATAATGATTAAAAATAAAGAAAAAWANAATTATATAATTAATAATAATATATATAATATAATTAATAATAATATATATAATATAATATAAATATAATTAATATAATATAAATATAATGATTAAAAATAAAGAAAAAAAATTAAAATAAATAAATATCAAAGAAGAAGGAGGATTTAAAATGCGAGATATAAAAACATATCTCTCCACGGCACCTGTGCTAACCACTCTATGGTTTGGGTCTTTAGCGGGTCTATTGATAGAAATTAATCGTTTATTTCCAGATGCCTTGTCATTCCCCTTTTTTTAATTCTAATTGAATTCTTGTCTTGTATTGATATGTGAAGAAATGAAGAAGATTTGAGATACCATTCCACGTAACATGGCTTCAATTTAGATCCCCTTTTCTTTAGGATAGGAAAAAAAAGTGTATCGAACCTCAGTCAAAATACAGTGAATCTACGATATAATTTGGGATAAAAGAAATAGAAATGTGGATTAGGAATTAGGATAGAAAAGGAATAATTCCTAGTTAGAAAAAATTGTATTACTTAATTATTACTATATTTAATATTCTTATATTAATGAACTTCTATTAATGAATATGACTCTCTTTCTTTATTGTTTTAGATTATAGTACTTCGAAGTCATTCGACTTCTAATAATAATAATATTTTAAAATTCCATCTCTAGTTAGTAAATATATATTTTTTATTTTATTTTTGGTTCGGATCAAAAACAAAAATGAGGAGAGTTAAAAAGTGAAGTCGATCCAAAATGAAAAGGAGGTCCATGGCCAAGGGTAAAGATATCAGAATTATAGTGATTTTGGAATGTACCAGTTGTGTTCGAAAGGGTGTCAATAAAGAATCGCCGGGCTTTTCTAGATATATTACTCAAAAGAATCGACACAATACACCCAATCGATTAGAATTGAGAAAATTTTGTCGCTATTGTCAAAAATATATGATTCATGGGGAAATAAAGAAATAGATGGAACAGAATGCATGTGTGATTTTTCCAAGGAGCGGGAAGAGTAAGAACTTGACATCTTTACATAGATAATACAAACCAAATCCTATTTTGGTCGGATCTTAAATGAATAAAAAAAAGTAGAATTGTATTTTCTAGATTATTTTATTTATATTTATATTCTAATTATTATATATAAGATATAAGTATAAGAAATAAACAAACAAGGAATAAGCAAACCATGGATAAATACAAACAACCTTTTCGTAAATACAAGCGATCTTTTCGTAGGCGTTTACCCCCAATTGGATCGGGGGATCGAATCGATTATAGAAACATGAGTTTAATTAGTCGATTTATTAGTGAACAAGGAAAAATCTTATCTAGACGGATGAATAGGTTGACCTTGAAACAACAACGATTAATTACTATTGCTATAAAACAAGCTCGTATTTTATCTTCGTTACCTTTTCGTAATAATGAGAAACAATTGGAGAGAAGGAAGTCGATCCCTAGAACTACAGGTCCTAGAACCAAAAAAAAATAGACATACTCCTCAAAACTCCAATAGGAACTCAAGCTCAGATTAATGTTTTGCTCGAAAAACCTAGAATCCCGAGTTGATTCTTGTGTTATAAAATGTTATAAAAAAGGAAAAATGGGTAATAAATTTTTTTTTTTTGAAAGATGCTCGTTTATTTCAAATCTTAATTTCTTTTTCTTCTATCTTCCCGGAGAATGGACTCCGGGAAATTCTGTTTCAATCATTCTTGTTTCCTGTATAGTATATTCTTATATTCTATTAAGATTCTTTTATTCCTTTATTTGTATTTGATTGATTAATGATTTTATTTGAAATCATATCAAAACAAATCTTATTTGATAGGACTATTTGCACAAGTATTTTACGATTCAGAAGCAATTGTTTCTTGTACAGATTGTGTATGAATCTACTATAACTATAGGATACCATATCCTCACGAGTTACTGCATTTATCCGAGTGATCCACAAACGACGAAAATCTCTCTTTTTCCTGCTCCTATCTCGATGAGAGGAACCCAAAGCTCTCATTCTTTGTTGAGTACTCGTTCGAGTAAGTCTTGAATGAGCCCCTATAAAGGTTGATACAAATAAACGATTTTTTTTTCGACGTCTTCGAGCTGTATATCCCCGTTTAACTCTGGTCATTAAATCAAATGAAACTTTCTTGAATAACTAATGTATTTCTCTTCTTTCAGTCATACTTTTCCTCCGGTCGATTAATAACAAAACGGATTTTTCCGATATATAAAATATAAATTCCAATGGCTTTTGCTACTATGACCTTCCCGACCACAATTTTTACTTCCGGGTATCTTGCCTGGAAATAATAAATTCTACTGCTGCTAAATAGTGGGTTTCCTCGTTTCTATGGCAACTTTTTAAACGGTGAGGTCCTCTCTATACACCGGAGCCTCTTCTTTCATTTCATCGAATTTTATTGTGAACTTGTATAGTTCACACTCTTTGGCTCTACCCCATCCTTTTTTCAATTAGAATTATTTTTTTTATAATTATAATTAGAAAGTAATAGTCCTTTTCACAAAAAAGCTATCCATACAGTGACGGCATTTAATTCTGTAAAGTGAAAGTTGGCTAGGTAGCTGACCCTGTTAGTCCGTTTTTTTTTCAAGAATAAGAATAGGAGCATAACCCTTTTGCTTATTATAAGACTATTTCCTCCGCTTAATGGATAACTATTTGCTACCAATGGAGAATTGCTTCTCATCTAAAACGGAGTGATTGGATTTGCACCAATAGAAACCATAAATTACATTACATAATATAATAGGTAAATGATAGATCCTCATTTTTAGATAGTTATTTAGATAGTAAATTAAATGGCGGTCTTTCACTCTATCTATCCTATTCATTGGTAGTGTTCATTGATACTGGAAAATTTTTTTTCATTTCTTCAAACTCATGATCTGAACTGAACGAGTCGCACATACACCCTAGTACATGTTCCTCGACGCTGAGGACATCCTCGAAGAGCGGGGGATTTCGTGACATTTCTTATTGGCTGTCTTGCGTTTCTAATAAGTTGTTTAATGGTTGGCATGTCGTGTCTATATAATCTCATTCTAGATAGAATAGAGTGGGTTGGCTTAGATCGATCTTAACCTATCGATCTTAACCTGATGGTTGATGATTATGAAAGATTTCTATTCACTATCAAATCACGGAAAATTAGAATTTTGAAATGGAATTCTATATTTATATATTTATATAAATATAAAATCTCCAGTATTCTCATCTTCGACCGCTACAAGATCAACGATGCCATGAGCTTGGGCTTCTGTTGCTGACATAAAAACATCCCTTTCCATGTCTTCGGATATAACCCATAAAGGGTTGTACGTTCTTTGTACATAAACTTTTGTGAGGTTTTCGCGAACCTTCAACAGTTCTTCTGCTTCCAGGATAAATTCCCCTGTTTGTGACTCAAAAAAAGAACTAGCAGGTTGGTGAATCATAACCCTGATGATATTGATATAACATCATGAACGATTCTTCTATGCGTATCTCGCACGATTTGATTAAAGTAAGGGGGAATCAAAATAACAAGAAGAAATTAAACAACCGTACGGGCATATTTTGTACATTGCATACGGCTCTGCAATGGAATTTGTTTTTTCTTCCTTTCCTTTTGCAATAGAATTTCTTCTATCGAAAAGAAGAAATATAACTCATATGATCCAAATGTTTAGATGATCCATTTACCACCCTTCCTTTCGTAGTAGTAAAGAAAAATACTATGATGGTTCTGTTGCTTTATTTTACTTTATTATATATATATAATTTAATATATTATATAATTTATATAATTTATCTATTTATCTTGTCTGTGGTTTAGCAATCCCAAAGTTTCTTTTTGATACGATCCAAGAAGGATAAAATAAATTTTTCCATTTTTTTTTACTCTTTCTCTGATAACATAAAGATAAGAAAGAGACTTCTGGTGTGGAAGAAAAATGGTTTGTGACGCTGAAATTAACTCTTGACACATAAGATCAAGATCCAATTGGTAATAACCCTTCTTTTTCATACTATTATCTCAATACAAAATCTCATGTTAGGAAAAAACAATAATGGTTTGCTCATATCGAACTCGAAGTGCCATGCTATTATTACTTATTCTTTTTTTTTTTTTTATTATTTGATTCATATTCGATAGAGCGAAGGCATAGTCTTCTTTTTTTTTATAAAAAAACTCATTGGCGCCAAGCGTGAGGGAATGCTAGACGTTTGGTAATTTCTCCTCCGACCAAAATGAAAGACCCCATTGAAGCTGCTAATCCCATGCATATTGTATATACATCGGGTACCACAAGTTGCATAGTGTCATAAATGGCTATTCCTGGTACTACCCATCCGCCTGGAGAGTTTATAAACAAATAAAGATCCCTAGTAGCATCTTCTAGGCTGAGATATACCATGAGACCAGCAAGTTGATTCGAGATCTCGCTATCAACCTCTTGGCCTAAAAAAAGTATTCTTTCTCGATGAAGTCGGTTGATTAGGGCAAAATTGTATCCCTGTGTAACCGTACGTGCACCTTTGGATGCATACGGTTCAAAAGAGAAAAAAATCAATGTGTCGATTCCAGTCTTATTTCTTTTTTTTTTTTCTAACTGTTTTTCTAATGAAGCGTTTTGCTTTTCTTCCATTTTTTTTTTTTTAACATGAGTTTTGGCCTCCTTCCCGTTCCCTATATTCTATAATGTATAAAAAGTAAAAAAAAAAAAAGAATTTTCGTAACTTATTGAACTAACTTCTCATTGATGTATTGTTTCATAAAAATTCAAATCACG